GAATTAACTTTTCATTGATGTATTGTTTCATCGAGATTCAATCCAAATCACGATGGTTTTTTCTTGTTCCTGAATGGGTCTCGTTAATCTTTTTAGGTTTATGCTCTACTCCGGGTAAAGATCCGCCCGATTTTGATTTGCACATATAGGACAAATCTTCCCATCACCATTTCTTTTTATTATGACTTTACAAATAACAAACAGGAATCTTTTATGATACACGTAGTAATCATAGATCTATTTATTACCAATTGGGTTTTTTCTAAACGGAGCCTGGATACTTCATTTTTTTAGTCCAACCAAAGCCAACCATAAATTATTCTAATTGATAATAGTACTATGAATTCCCCCAAACAATGCATCTAATTGCACTTCACGCTCCAATTTTTTGATGATTCAATTTCTCTTTCTTGGGCGAAACAGAGGATATCTCGATCGGGGGAGAGAACGGGGAAATCCCATATGACCCAATATATCTGACAAGTCGCACTATACGTCAACCCAAGATGCATCTTCCTCTCCAGGACTTCGGAAAGGTACTTTTGGAACACCAATAGGCATGAATTGAAAGAAAAAAGAACTAAATACTATATTTCACTTTGATGTGGAAACGTAACAATATGGTTTTACTGTCTTTATAATATTATAATATTGGCTCTATCATATTTATTTTATCCATAGATTAGAAAAATTCAGAAAGAAAGACAAAATAAATAAAGGCAAATTTTTACGAATAGGTCTTTCTAATGATAAATAAGGAGGGACACGTTTACTCATAGAAAATGGTATCAATTCCCCATTGCGTATTGGTACTTATCGAGTATAGAATAAATCTGCTTCTCTTTGTTCCTACGAACAGAATTCTTCCATTATTACGAACAGAATAGAATAAATATTAATCTAACCCTTGTTAGGAAATAATCTTCCGAACAAGGGGGTCCATAAGATAGTCATAGTATAGTCTTTTCCAATGCAATAAAGTTACGTAGTGTTTATTTTTCTTTGATAAAGGGGTATTTTCCATGGGTTTGCCTTGGTATCGTGTTCATACCGTTGTATTGAATGATCCCGGCCGGTTGCTTTCCGTTCATATAATGCATACAGCTCTGGTTGCTGGTTGGGCGGGCTCGATGGCTCTGTATGAATTAGCAGTTTTTGATCCTTCTGACCCTGTTCTTGATCCAATGTGGAGACAGGGTATGTTCGTTATACCCTTCATGACTCGTTTAGGAATAACCAATTCGTGGGGAGGTTGGAGTATTACAGGAGGGACTGTAACGAATCCGGGGATTTGGAGTTACGAAGGTGTAGCTGGGGCACATATTGTGTTTTCTGGCTTATGCTTTTTGGCAGCTATCTGGCATTGGGTCTATTGGGATCTAGAAATATTTTGTGATGAACGTACAGGAAAACCTTCTTTGGATTTGCCCAAGATCTTTGGAATTCATTTATTTCTCTCGGGGGTGGCTTGCTTTGGTTTTGGTGCATTTCATGTAACAGGCTTGTACGGTCCTGGAATATGGGTGTCCGATCCTTATGGACTAACGGGAAAAGTACAACCTGTAAATCCGTCGTGGGGCGTGGAAGGTTTTGATCCTTTTGTTCCGGGAGGAATAGCTTCTCATCATATTGCAGCAGGTACATTGGGCATATTAGCGGGTTTATTCCATCTTAGCGTCCGACCGCCACAACGTCTATACAAAGGATTGCGCATGGGAAATATTGAAACCGTACTCTCTAGTAGTATCGCGGCTGTCTTTTTTGCAGCTTTTGTTGTTGCTGGAACTATGTGGTATGGTTCAGCAACGACCCCTATCGAATTATTTGGTCCCACTCGTTATCAATGGGATCAGGGTTACTTCCAGCAAGAGATATATCGAAGAGTTAGCGCCGGGCTAGCAGAAAATCAAAGTTTATCAGAAGCCTGGTCGAAAATTCCTGAAAAATTAGCTTTTTATGATTATATCGGCAATAATCCAGCAAAGGGAGGATTATTCAGGGCAGGCTCAATGGATAACGGAGATGGAATAGCAGTTGGATGGTTAGGACACCCTATCTTTAGGGATAAAGAAGGGCGTGAGCTTTTTGTACGTCGTATGCCTACGTTTTTTGAAACATTTCCAGTCGTTTTGGTAGACGGCGATGGAATTGTTAGAGCCGATGTTCCTTTTAGAAGGGCAGAATCGAAGTATAGTGTTGAACAAGTAGGTGTAACCGTTGAGTTCTATGGTGGCGAACTCAATGGAGTCAGTTATAGTGATCCTGCTACTGTGAAAAAATATGCTAGACGCGCTCAATTAGGTGAAATTTTTGAATTAGATCGCGCGACTTTGAAATCGGATGGTGTTTTTCGTAGCAGTCCGAGGGGTTGGTTTACTTTTGGACATGCTTCGTTTGCTTTGCTCTTCTTCTTCGGACACATTTGGCATGGTGCTAGAACCTTGTTCAGAGATGTTTTTGCCGGTATTGACCCAGATTTGGATGCTCAAGTAGAGTTTGG